CTCGAAAAACGGATCGGAATGTGAATGAAATGCACGATCTTCACAGGTATCACTCCTAAACCTAAAAGGTGGAATAGCGATTTTCGAACCATTTCCTATAAGAGAATAGAATGGTTTCCATTACTTTGAGAAATGGATTCTATATCAAACTATAGCTATTGCATTAAAAAAGAAAAGAAACTAATAGAAGTCGAAGACGCGGAATGGTAGTGAATAGAGAAAAAGATTCTTCTGATTTTCTTGTTCCTGAAAATATTCTGTCTATCTCCTAGACGCCGTAGAGAATTGACAATTTTCATGTCTTTCAATTCTCGTACTCGTAATTGGAAAGTTACGGAAGGAAATCCATCATTTTGCAATGAAAACAACATAAAAAACTCTGGACAATTTCGAAATCAGACCAAGCGTCTTAATACATATGCCAAAAAATTCATTATTGGCCCACACAAGATTTAGCTTTTATGAATCGCTATTGGTTTGATACGAATAATGGCAGTCGTTTCAGTATGTTAAGGATACAGATGTATCCACAATTCATTTAGAATTACTTAATAGCCTATTTCTTATACTATATCTCTATCCTCTGAAATTCTCGAGCCGAAAGATGGATGCATATGCTGTGTTTCATTTTGCTAAATGATATCAATTAAACGGTGTATCAATTCTATAAATTGCATATAGCAATAAATAAATCAGCAAAATTCTTTTATTTTAGATAGAAGAAATGTTTCTTCTATCTAAAATAAAAGAATGTACCCTTATATCCAAATCCAATTTGCATCGAGAAAATAAATCCAAATTCCAGATTCCAGCAGTAGATGAATAATTGCAAATTTTTGTGTGTACAAGATTTGAATAACTTCAAAATAACTGACATAATTTTTGATTTTTCCTGATCAGAAAAATACATGAAAAAGAAAGGAGGTAGAAAAATTTTTTGATTTATGGTTAAAGAAGAAAAACAAGAAAACAGGGGTTCTGTTGAATTTCAAGTATTCGGTTTCACCAATAAGATACGGAAACTTGCTTCACATTTGGAATTACACAAAAAAGATTTTTCATCGGAAAGAGGTCTACGAAGACTTTTGGGAAAACGTCAACGTTTGCTGGCTTATTTGGCAAAGAAAAATAAAGTACGTTATAAGAAATTAATCAGTCGGTTGGATATTCGGGAGAAGTAATTTAATCGTTGGATTTTTTTTTATTTTATTAGTAGTCTTATAGTAGTCTTAGATTTTGCATTTTGATGAGCCTCGTTTTGAGGAATTCATGGAATAATGAATTAAGGAAAAAAGAATAAAAACAAGGATACATAAGATAAAAAAAAGAATAAATAAGATGATATTCGACCTCCCCCTACATATTTTATTTCTTCTCCTATACAAAAACCAACAAGACCCACTCCATTGGTAATTCCATCAATGAAACCCTTATCGAAAAAAAGCGTTAGTTCGGCTAATCCTCTTATACCCAAGATAAAGACCTTAGTATAGAAAACATCTATATAACCACGATTATATGACCAACTGTATATCTTTTTTTTTACTTGATCCAAAAAGAGGTTTTTGGGATTCCCTTTTACAAGGGAATTTAGAAAATTCAAATTCTGAAAAAAAGAATAAGAGGATCCATAGAAGATATATGCTATGAATAGACCAAAAATAGCTAAACTTACAGAAGAAATTGCATTAGTGAGAAATTCATATGAATTTATAGAAGAATTAGAACTTTCTTGTAAAAAGTTTCTTGAAGGAGTTAGCCACTTTGTTAATATGGATAATTCCGATATTCCATTATTAATTACTCCATTATCAAAATGGATTCCTATGAATCCAATGAACAAAGTAAAAAGAAGTAATATAAGAAGAGGAAATAGCATAGTATTTCCCGTTTCATGAGGATAGACTAAAATATTTTTAGCCCCAAAAGGAGTCCTAAAGGATCCTATCCTATTTCTCGCATTACTGGGAATTTTGGATATATTTTGCGAAAAAAAAGAAACTCCACTCTTCATTGTTGATAAAACAAAATCCCTATTACCCTCTTTAGATATGCTTTTTCCCCATAAGGATATTGAATACAACGAGCCCTCTTTAGTACTACTGTAATTTTGAAAATGAACACGCAAATATCCATCAAAAGTAAGTAAATATATCCGAAACATATAAAATGCAGTTAATCCTGCAGTAAAAGAGGCTATTATTCCAAAAAAAGGTGAATACAACCAACTATTACTAAGGATTTCATCTTTGGACCAGAAGCAAGCAAGAGGTGGAATACCACAAAGAGAAAGTGTACCCAATAAAAAAGTAGTTCGTGTAATTGGAACGTATTTTTTTAAACCACCCATAAGAACCATATTCTGACTTTTATCTGGTGAATACCCAACAAGAGGCTCCATTGAATGAATAACGGATCCGGATCCCAAGAACAATAAAGCTTTCGAATAAGCATGAGTGATCAAATGGAATAAAGCAGCTTGATAAGAACCTATACCTAGAGCTAACATCATATAACCCAATTGAGACATTGTAGAATAGGCTAAGCTTCTTTTAATATCTCTCTGAGCAAGAGCTAAAGTAGCTCCTAAGAAGAGTGTTATTGCACCTATTAAAGAAATGAAACTCATTATCAAAGGCAGGGATATGAAAAGAGGAAGAAGTCGAGCTAGAAGAAAAATCCCCGCAGCAACCATAGTTGCTGCGTGTATAAGAGCCGAAATGGGAGTGGGCCCTTCCATAGCATCGGGTAACCATATGTGAAGAGGGAATTGTGCAGATTTTGCAACTGCACCAAGAAATAAAAAAAAAGCACACAAAGTAGTAAGTAAAGAATTCATCCCATTATTAGGAATCCAGTTATTAGCTATTTTGAACAAATCCCGAAATTCTAAACTGCCTGTTATCCAAAAAAATCCTAAAATTCCTAATAACAGACCAAAATCCCCTACACGATTAGTTACAAAAGCTTTTTGACAAGCACTCGCTGCAATTGGCCGTGTAAACCAAAAGCCTATCAATAAATAGGAACACATTCCCACAAGTTCCCAAAAAAAATAAATTTGTACCAAATTGGAACTAGTAACCAACCCTAACATAGAAGTATTAAAAAAACTTATATAAACAAAAAATCTCAAATATTCTTCATCGTGAGACATATAATCATCACTATAAATAAGAACCAAGATTCCTACAGTAGTAATTAGTATTAACATAATAGAAGTAAGGGGATCAATGAAGTATCCAAATTCTAAAGAAAAATCATTATTGATGGTCCAAGACCATAGATATTGATAGATAGAACTTCCATTTATTTGTTGAATAGATAGATGAACTGAGAATACCAGAGCTATACTTAAGAGTAAAACACTAGGAAAAGCCCATATGCGACGAAGATTTTTTGTTACTGTCGGAATAAGAAAAAGTCCAAACCCCATTGACATAATAACAGGAAGTGGAAGAAGAGGGATTACCCAGGCATATTGATATGTATGTTCCATAAGAAAAAAATATGTATAGCAATTTTTAGTTGAAATTGAAAGTTCAATTTGTCTATAAAATAAAATAAAAATAATTGTTTCCGATTCGCCAAACCTATTCTTATCTTTTTCTAAAGGAATTAAAAAAACAAAATAAGAATAAGAAAAAATACTGGAATTCTGAATTTTTCCAAATTTGTCTCATTGAAATATTCCAAAATGCAGAATGGGTTTAATTACTTAAATTCAAAAAGTTAATCAAAGAATTTCGTTATCTAGTTATTAGCTAAAAAAAGCTATTTATTAAAATAAAAAAAGATTGAATCATATAACTTTCTATTCATTTTTGTATTTCTTTCTGGTAAAATGAAATAGCTCTCTTGTTTCCTAACTGATTGATAGAATTCCAAAGAAAACCTCTATTTTTAGGAAATTCTCGAATATTTCTTACTTCATATAAAACGGAAATCCTAATGACTAGAATTATCTAAGTTTTAGAATGTCTTGTTTAAGAGATTAAGTTTTTTTTTACTTTGATTGGAATTCAATGATGGAATACTGTTCTGAACTTAATTAACTATTTGATTGAATTTTAGCTTCTTTTTATTTCCCCTTCTTATATGAGAGCTTATTCCCCATACCATATATTTATATATGGAGTATATTTTCTATATAAATTGATTTAAATAGAAAACCTTTGTATATAATACATTTTTGTTTGTATTCTATATTATTAAAACAAAATCGAAAAAAAAAAATATATATATAATACGGTAAAAAACTCTTGTCTTATTCACTTTAGACAAAATCAAAATAAAGTAAAAAAAATTTTAATTTTAGTATAAATACTAAGAAAAAACAGAAAGAAGGATTAATTTGCGACAATAGATGTCTTTCACATACAACTAGAAAAAAAAAGAATCTCCTTTTTGAATGGCAGTTCCAAAAAAACGTACTTCGATGGCAAAAAAACGTATTCGTAAAAATATTTGGAAAAAAAAGACTTATTTTTCCATAGTAAAGTCTTACTCTTTAGCAAAATTAAGATCATTTTCTAGCGGCAACGAACATCCAAAACCAAAAGGTTTTCTGGGCAACAAACAAACAAATAATCTGGTTTTGGAATAATCTGAATTGACCTATGCCAAACAAATCTGAATTATTTAATATGAATAAATAGCTCGGATTAATTAATGAATGTACTTGATATGTGTATGTGTCGAATTCCTCGGTACAATCTTCTTAGAATTAATCCCTCTGTTATTGTTCTATAGAACAAAAGTTTTTGGTATATTGTGTCTTCAGTATTCTTTTCCTATCAAAGAACTTTTGATAATAGAATCCTCCTATTTTTTTAGGAGGATTCTATTATCAAAAGTACAGTATTCTTGCAATAGGCTTACAACCTCTACTTATCTTTCTTATCTCTTATCCAAAATTCACAAAGTATTTAATGATGAAATTCTAATGTTCCTAAATTCTATGGATTCTCCCAATCTCGACGATTTGGGAGAAAATAACTATTATTCTTTTAAGTGAACTTTTATTTCAAGTTAGCCGCCATGGTGAAATTGGTAGACACGCTGCTCTTAGGAAGCAGTGCTCAAGCATCTCGGTTCGAGTCCGAGTGGCGGCATTCTCGAAAAAGAATACAATAGAGTAGAAAATAGATTCAATTCGAAATTTCCAATTTTGTAATGGACCTTCTCCTTATGCTATTCCCAACTTTAGAACATATACTAACTCATATCTCTTTCTCAACTATTTCAATTGTAATTATGATTCATTTGATAACCTTATTAGTTCGTGAACTTAGGGGATTACGTGATTCGTCAGAAAAAGGAATGATAGCTACTTTTTTCTCTATAACAGGATTCTTAGTTTCTCGTTGGGTTTCTTCGGGACATTTTCCGTTAAGTAATTTATATGAGTCATTGATCTTCCTTTCATGGGTTCTGTATATTCTTCATACTATTCCTAAGATACAGAACTCTAAAAATGGTTTAAGCACAATAACTATGCCAAGCACTATTTTCACGCAAGGCTTTGCCACATCAGGTCTTTTAACTGAAATCCATCAATCTACAATACTAGTACCCGCTCTACAATCTCAGTGGTTACTGATGCATGTCAGTATGATGTTACTAAGTTATGCAACTCTTTTGTGCGGATCCTTATTATCCGCGGCTCTTCTAATCATTATATTTCGAAAGAATTTCGATTTCTTTTCTAAAAAGAAAAAAAATGTTTTAAGTAAAACGTTTTTCTTTAGTGAGATTGAATATTTCTATGCAAAAAGAAGTGCTTTAAAAAACACTTTTTTTCCTGCATTTCAAAATTATTACAAATATCAATTAACCGAGCGTTTGGATTCGTGGAGTTATCGTGTCATTAGTCTAGGGTTTACCCTTTTAACCGTAGGCATTCTTTGTGGAGCAGTATGGGCTAATGAGGCATGGGGATCCTATTGGAATTGGGATCCTAAGGAAACTTGGGCTTTTATTACCTGGACCATATTTGCAATTTATTTACATAGTAGAACAAATAAAATTTGGAAGGGTACGAATTCTGCACTTGTAGCTTCGATAGGATTTCTTATAATTTGGATCTGCTATTTTGGTATCAATCTGTTAGGAATAGGTTTACATAGTTATGGTTCATTTACATTAGTATCTAAATGATTACATAACATAAAACGCTTTTTTTTATGAAGGTTTTTTTCCATTTTTGTTTAATTTGAGAACCCCTTGAGCGTCTTTTCATTTCAAAGGGTTCTCAAAAATTCGGGATAGATCTAATTAGACTTTTCGGCTTTTTTCTGAATTTTTTTGGTTTTCAACTCTAGGAATATAGAGTGGACTAGTTAAAAAAAGAAAATCCTATTTAGGATAATAATTGGATAAGAGAGCCTCCACCCTATCAACGGATAGCGAGAGCACAAAATCTGGATAAATACCAATTCCTATTACTGGTAAAAAGATACAGATTAAAAGAAAGAGTTCTCGTGGTCCAGAATCCAAAAAATTTTCGTTTGGAATATGAAATAGCTTGTATCCATAGAACATCTGACGTAACATAGATAATAAATAAATAGGAGTTAATATCATTCCAATTGCCATTAGAAAAGTAATTAGCATTTTTGGCATTAACATAAATTTAGGACTAGTAATTAGTCCGAAAAATACTACTAATTCCGCAACAAAACCGCTCATCCCTGGCAAGGCAAGAGAAGCCATTGAAAAGCTACTAAACATGGTAAAAATTTTCGGCATTGGGATAGATATTCCCCCCAATTCTTCGAGATAAACAAGACGCATTCTATCACAAGCCGTCCCCGCCAAGAAAAAAAGTGTAGCACCGATAAATCCATGGGATAATATTTGTAAAATAGCTCCATTTAGTCCAATGTTGGTTATGGAACCAATCCCTATAATTATGAAACCCATGTGGGATACGGAGGAATAGGCTATTCTTTTCTTGAAATTTCTTTGACCAAGAGAAGTTGAAGCTGCATAGATTATTTGCACCGCTCCTATTATTACCAACCAGGGGGAAAATAGATAATGAGCATGAGGTAACAATTCCATATTGATCCGAATCAATCCGTATGCTCCCATCTTTAATAGGATTCCCGCTAAAAGCATACATGTACTATAATGTGCTTCTCCGTGGGTATCCGGTAACCATGTATGTAGAGGTATAATCGGCAATTTAACAGCATAAGCAATAAGGAAGCCAAAATAAAGTAGTATTTCCAATGTTGCAGGGTATGATTGGTTAATCAATCTTTCCAAATCTAATTTTGGTTCGTTGTAACCATATAAGCCCATACCCAGAACTCCGATTAAGAAAAAAATGGAACCACCTGCAGTATACAAAATAAACTTGGTAGCTGAATACAGACGCCTCTTTCCTCCCCATATGGATAAAAGTAAGTAAACAGGAATTAATTCTAACTCCCACATGATAAAAAAAAGTAAAAGGTCTCGTGAAGAAAATAATCCTATTTGACCGCTATACATTGCTAGCATCAGGAAATAGAATAATCGTGAATTCCGGGTAACTGGCCAAGCTGCTAAAGTAGCTAAAGTAGTGATAAATCCTGTCAATAAAATAGATCCTAATGAAAGTCCATCGATTCCTAATCTCCAGTGGAAATCGAAAACATCTATCCATTTAGAATCCTCCTTTAATTGGATTAAGGGATCTTCCAATTGGAAATGATAACAGAATGCATAAGTCATTAGAAGGAATTCTAATAAACAAATAGATATAGTATACCACCTAATGATTTTGTTTCCTTTATGAGGTAAAAAGAAAATTAATGAACCCGCAAATATCGGCAAAAGAACAAGTATTGTTAACCAAGGAAAATAACTCATGATAAAGTAATAAAGACAAGATACGTTTTGACCAGAAAAGCCCATGCTCGATTGTTTCGAGCACAGGCTTCTTCGGTAAAGAGGAATCTGACGATTCAAGTGGAGTTTTTTGTAACGTATCAATAAGATAGAGCCATGCTGCGAGTTGTTTCAGGCCCTAAATAAACGCGGACACTTAAAAAATCTGTTGGGCAGGCGGATTCGCATCTCTTACAACCCACACAATCCTCGGTTCTCGGCGCGGAAGCAATTTGCTTGGCTTTACATCCATCCCAAGGTATCATTTCTAACACATCTGTTGGACAAGCTCGTACACATTGAGTGCATCCTATACATGTATCATAAATTTTTACAGAATGTGACATTGGATCTATAAATTTTTCTTTTCAACATAAAATTTTTCGATCTGGTAAAAAGAAAATTAGTACTATATAAGTTAGATGTATTGTAGACACCAGACGAAACAATGGTTTATACAAACTTTAACAAAGAATTCTTAATCTGTTTGTGAGAAAGCATGAAAAGAGCCAAGAGACTTGAATTTAAGGCTTCAACAGTCATAATTATACGAATTCTACATACTAATTCCAATTAGTCAATTTATTGGCTATCATCTTTTCAGTAGAAATTATTGCAATATTCAAATTGCAATATCAATGAATTGAAAAAATGCAATATTCAATAAGAAAAAAAGAATAGTCTGAAATAACCTACTCCAAAAAGGATATTCTCAAATAATAATCGATTTCTATTCATCTTAATGTTCCATATTATTATATATGCACCTTTGTTTAAAGGATTCTATGTCTAATTATTCAAAAAATTAGATTGATTGATACGAGTGGATTTCCTGTTACGATGAATGGAAGAAAGAATGGATAGTCCAATAGCTGCTTCAGCAGCCGCGAGGGCTATAACAAAAATTGTGAAAATGTCTCCTTTTAATTGGCGACTATCAAATAGATCAGAAAATGTTACGAGATTTAGATTAATCGAATTCAGTATAAGTTCAAGACATATTAGAGCTCTAACCATGTTTCGGCTTGTGATCAATCCATAGATACCAATCGAAAATAAATAGACACTCAAAAAAAGTACATGCTCAAACATCATTAACTAACTCCTTATCAATCTCGATTCATTTCAATATGAGGACAAGAATTGAACCGATTCATTTAATTAGAAAAGAACAATTACGCAACAAAAGAAAAAGAAGGTATTTGTTGTGTTGGCAGTAGATGGGTTTTACTAAATCCAAATTCTGATTCTTTAGTTATTTCTTTTACATTTGAAATTCTAAGAATTTTGATTCATTCTAAGTATTTCTTATTGGCGAGCCATAGTAATTGCACCTATTAAGGAAACTAGAAGAATTAGGGAAATGAGTTCAAACGGAAGATAAAAATCGGTTGCTAAATGAATCCCAATTTGTTGAACGTTATTTATGATACCCTGTTCTACTATTTGGTTTGATCTTGTAGTCCAAAGAATTCCATACCATGACGTATCTGGGATAGTAGTCATTAGTGAAAAAGGAATAGTTATACAAACGAGTAAAGTAAACCCATCTCCAATAGTTGAATAATTCGTATCTTTAGACCATTCTGAGCCGTTTGCAAACATTACAGCAAATAGGATCAAGACATTTATGGCTCCCACATAAATAAGAAGTTGTGCAACAGCTACAAAGTAGGAATTCAATAAAAAATAGAATAAGGATATACAAACAAGAACTAATCCCAGCGAAAAAGCAGAATAAATTGGGTTGGTAAGTAATACTACTCCTAGACCCCCTAGTAGAAGAACAAATACCCCAAATAGCACAAGAATCTCATGTATTGGTCCAGGTAAATCCATTATGGATAAGAAAAAGTTAATAGTATAAAATTTTTCATGAACTGACTAAAACTAAACGATTCAAGGAAGGAAAAAGAGATTAGGATATTTTTTTGTATATTGTATACTAAGTTGTATAGTTAGAAATTACATCATGAAAATCTACTCTCATTTTAAATCAGGAATAATTTGCAATAAGCAGTAGTTATTATTTTTTCTTTATAGTTAGTAAAAAACTAATAGTTAGTAAAAAACTATTCGATTAAAAAAACCTAGTACCTAGTAATCAGTAATCGTTCTTAAATTCCAAGATTTTTCTCCCTCTATTTTACTTCGAGGCGAATTCCTAATTGTTTGAATTGTGTAATCTCCCATTATGGAGATTGGTAACCTACTCAAAGCAATTTGATTGTAATTTAATTCATGACGATCATAAGTAGAAAGTTCATATTCTTCAGTCATTGATAAACAGCTTGTCGGACAGTATTCAACACAGTTACCACAAAATATACAAACTCCGAAATCAATACTATAATTAAGCAATTGTTTCCTTTTAACATCCTTTTCGAATCTCCAATCCACAAGGGGTAGATCTATCGGACATACGCGAACACATACTTCACAAGCAATACATTTATCAAATTCAAAGTGTATTCGCCCCCGGAAACGCTCGGATGTAAGTGATTTTTCATAAGGGTAGTGAATTGTTATAGGTAAACGATTTGTGTGGGATAAGGTAATTATGAAACTTTGACCAATGTATCTTGCGGCGCGTATTGTTTGTTGACCATAACTAATCAACCCAGTTATCATAGGGAACATATTTTTAATATCGATGAAAAAGGTATGTTTCTTTCTCTTGTTTGAAAGAACTTTTGTGTTGAAGATATTCTTACTGTTATTGTATTATCTTATTTATATTTATAGTGAAACTAGTTGAGAAGAAGTTGTTAATAAGAGATTGCCCAGAGAAATAGGTAAAAGAAATTTCCATCCAAGATTTAATAACTGATCCATTCTCATTCTGGGTAAAGTCCATCTTATTGTGATAGAAATGAAGAGAAAAAAATAAGCTTTAGTTAATGTAATAAGGATACCCATTATCATTTCCAAAATTCCAACCATTTTATTCATTTGGAAAAACCCAAAAAGGGGTATATAGGGGATAGAAAAATTCCACCCGCCTAAGTAAAGAATAGTTACAAATAAAGAGGAAACTAATAAATTTAGGTAAGAAGCAAGATAAAATAAACCATATTTAATACCGGAATATTCGGTTTGATAACCCGCTACTAATTCTTCTTCCGCTTCTGGTAAATCAAAGGGTAATCTTTCACATTCTGCCAACGAAGAAATTAGAAAAATTAGAAAGCCTATAGGCTGACGCCAAAGATTCCATCCAAAGAGACCATATTTTGACTGTGCTTCAACTATATCAACTGTACTTGAACTGTTAGATAATCATAGTCGATGATAACATCACAGTTCCCACCGCTATTTCAAAACCGTACATGAAACCTTAGCTTCATACGGCTCCTCTATGATCAGAAAAAGGAAAGGATTGTTCCATTTTGGTATTATCCCCAGTGCGTAGATAGAGTTAGGTAAGATAAAATTGATTGGAAAGCCCTAAATTAGACCAAAGCAATTCCGTCTGCTCGAATAATAAAAAAGCGCTTCCGAATTGATCTCCCCCTTTATGTAATAAAATGAAAATTTTTCTTTGTTCAGTAATAACTTATTATTGGAATAAAACACTCGTTATAGCAATTAATAAATGGAAAGAATTGGGCATTAGTTTATGAGAAATTTTGTATGAATATGGATAAAGGAAGGAAAGAATAAATAAGGATTCTTTTTTTATTGCATTCCCTATCTTTTCTCCTATTCTTCTTTCCCTGGGAAGGGAATACTTAAAAAGAAAAAAGGAATAAAGGGTTAATTCGTTCTTGATAGCCATTTCTTTAACAAGTGAATGGGAACATACTCTGGATCGGAATCCTAAGAAAGTACTACTTGATCATTTCCACTAATTTCAAGTCCCTATTATGATTCCTTTTAGAAGAAAAAATGTCTAATAATTTTGATTCTCTCATTACTAATCCTTTATGTACTTTAGTGTTCCTAATCCCTCACTAACTTTTGATGGATTCCCTTATGGTTATAAGTTTTAGTAATAACTAAAAATATTCAAGTAATGGAATTCCATACCGCGAATCCTTTATTCTTGCCCGCTTCAAGATATGATGACTAATCAAACAATCTCAACCTTGGGGTAAAGAGTTTACACTGCTTATGCTTAGTTCAACTTTTTTCTTGTACGTAGGAAATGAGATTTTTTCTTTTTACTGCAAATTAATAAGCAGTTTTGTTTCACTCATATAGCTATCTAGTTTAACTTATCAACCTGAATGCAGAATAAGAAAAGCAACATTAAGTATTCAATATATTTTCTAGGAAAAAGCTCCTATTTTAACGAATCGCACGTAGAGATATTGCTAGCACACAAAAAGTTAATGGTATTTCATAACTAATAGATTGAGCAGCTGCTCGTAAAGCGCCTGAAAAAGAATATTTATTATTTGAGCTATATCCTGCCATAAGAAGACCAATAGGAGCAACACTTGAAATGGCAATCCATAAAAAAATCCCAATACTAAGATCAGCTAAAACAAAACGATATCCAAAAGGGATAACTAAAAAACTTAATAAAACAGATATGACTGCTATAGAGGGTCCAATGCTAAATAAAGGAATATTTCCTCGGGACGGGAGGATATCTTCTTTAAAAAGTAGCTTAGTTCCATCTGCTACAGCTTGAAGCAGTCCCAGGGGGCCAGCATATTCAGGACCAATACGTTGTTGTATCGACGCGGATACTTCTCTTTCTAACCACACAATTACGAGTACTTGTATTGTGATTCCCAGTAGCAGGGTCAAAATGGGTAGAATCCATATCATTCCATAGACTTCTTTTAATAATTCTGATTTTGAAAAACAATTGATAGTTTCTACCTCTACCCTATCTATTACCATTTCAACGATCAACTTCCCCCATAATGATATCTATACTACCTAATATCGTCATTATATCAGCCAATTTCATTTTTTTAACTAACTGAGGAAGAATTTGCAAATTAATAAAACCGGGTGGACGAATTTTCCATCTCCAGGGGAAAAGGCTATCATCTCCTACCAGATAAATTCCTAATTCACCTTTTGGCGCTTCTACTCTTACATAAAGCTCTTGCTTTGATAATTCAAAATTGGGCGAAGGTTTTTTACCAAGAAATCGATATTCAAAATCATTCCATTCGGAATTCTTTGCTTTCTTAAAACGTCGGGCTTCTAAATTCTCATAAGGGCCTCCAGGAATTTTGCGTATAGCCTGTTGAATAATTTTTACGGATTCCCCCATTTCACCGATTCGTACTAAATAGCGAGCTAAGGAATCTCCTTCTTTTTGCCATTGGACTTTCCAAGCGAATTGATTGTAAGACTCATAAATATCAATTTTACGAAGATCCCATTGTATTCCAGAAGCTCGTAACATCGGTCCTGATAAGCCCCAATTTACAGCTTCTTCTCCGCTAATAAAACCAACTCCTTCAACTCGTTCTAAAAAAATAGGGTTCCGCGTAATAAGTTGTTGATATTCAACAACTCCTCGTAGAAAATAATCACAGAAATCTAAACATTTATCCATCCATCCATAAGGTAGATCGGCAGCTACTCCTCCGATGCGAAAGTAATTGTGCATCATTCGCATACCTGTAGCAGCTTCAAATAGATCATATATCAATTCTCTCTCTCTAAAAATGTAGAAAAAAGGGGTCTGTGCTCCGAGATCTGCCATAAAAGGTCCAAGCCATAACAAGTGAGAAGCTATACGGCTCAATTCTAACATAATTACTCTAATATAACTGGCTCTTTGGGGTATTTGAATATTCTCCAAGAATTCTGGTGCATTCACCGTTATTGCTTCTGTAAACATAGTAGCTAAATAATCCCACCGTGTTACATAAGGCAAGTATTGTATAATAGTTCTGTTTTCCGCGATTTTTTCCATTCCTCTGTGTAAATAGCCTAATATGGGTTCACAATCAATAACATCTTCACCATCGAGAGTAACGATCAGTCGAAGAACACCGTGCATTGATGGGTGGTGAGGACCCATATTGACTATCATAAGATCTTTTCTTGTTCTTGTAAGTGGTAGACTCATAATTCTTTTTTCCTTAATTCATTATTCCATGAATTCCTCAAAACGAGGCTCATCAAAATGCAAAATCTAAGACTACTATAAGACTACTAATAAAATAAAAAAAAATCCAACGATTAAATTACTTCTCCCGAATATCCAACCGACTGATTAATTTCTTATAACGTACTTTATTTTTCTTTGCCAAATAAGCCAGCAAACGTTGACGTTTTCCCAAAAGTCTTCGTAGACCTCTTTCCGATGAAAAATCTTTTTTGTGTAATTCCAAATGTGAAGCAAGTTTCCGTATCTTATTGGTGAAACCGAATACTTGAAATTCAACAGAACCCCTGTTTTCTTGTTTTTCTTCTTTAACCATAAATCAAAAAATTTTTCTACCTCCTTTCTTTTTCATGTATTTTTCTGATCAGGAAAAATCAAAAATTATGTCAGTTATTTTGAAGTTATTCAAATCTTGTACACACAAAAATTTGCAATTATTCATCTACTGCTGGAATCTGGAATTTGGATTTATTTTCTCGATGCAAATTGGATTTGGATATAAGGGTACATTCTTTTATTTTAGATAGAAGAAACATTTCTTCTATCTAAAATAAAAGAATTTTGCTGATTTATTTATTGCTATATGCAATTTATAGAATTGATACACCGTTTAATTGATATCATTTAGCAAAATGAAACACAGCATATGCATCCATCTTTCGGCTCGAGAATTTCAGAGGATAGAGATATAGTATAAGAAATAGGCTATTAAGTAATTCTAAATGAATTGTGGATACATCTGTATCCTTAACATACTGAAACGACTGCCATTATTCGTATCAAACCAATAGCGATTCATAAAAGCTAAATCTTGTGTGGGCCAATAATGAATTTTTTGGCATATGTATTAAGACGCTTGGTCTGATTTCGAAATTGTCCAGAGTTTTTTATGTTGTTTTCATTGCAAAATGATGGATTTCCTTCCGTAACTTTCCAATTACGAGTACGAGAATTGAAAGACATGAAAATTGTCAATTCTCTACGGCGTCTAGGAGATAGACAGAATATTTTCAGGAACAAGAAAATCAGAAGAATCTTTT